ATTGTTTCCTGTTCCTACGGCTAAGTAAGTCTCAGCTCAATTAGTCTAGTCAAGTAAAGGGGCATAGGGGGGACTGTTTCGAAAAGTTTGAAGATAAGGAAGTGAAAGAGTTTCCGTGGCATGATCAGAGCAGAAGACTCTCTCCATGCATTGGTCCGGTTCATGTGGAGATGCCGGTTACGAGTGGAGTATTACACCAAGAATTGACAAGCAAAGCGGATCTCCATATATTTTCTAAATAAGAAAAGAAGGTAGTGTTATATTACTGTAGATAAAGGCTTTACTTGAATGAACTCCTCGGACTCAAACCTGTCCTCCTGAAAGCGGCAATCGCAGAATTAACTCTTTCAATAGCCTAATTGAACAGAAAAGCAGAACAAGACTTGGTGGATGAGAGCAGAGGCGCTAATAAGCTCAAATTCCGTCTTTCTTCTTTTCCAAAATTTCGAGTTTTTAAGTAGTCAATTTGATTTCGGTTCTTCTTTCTTGTGAACATAGGAAGCGGGGCCGAGAGGGTCTGTGAGAGAATCCAGAAAGTTTCCCCCATCAGTCTTAAAACGATTTTTATGGTTTTGATTCCCTTCCCCCGCGAAAGCGGGTTTTTCATTTTATGTTTTTTCAAATTCGACTTCTTTATCAAAAAGGCCTTTTTTTGGGGGGGAATGCGTAGGTTCATATGTTCGATGGGGATATCCGTCTTTTTTCGTCGATGTGGGCGTAAGCATAACATTAAGATGTTGTCCTATAGTACTTCTGGTATGCAAGATTGCTCTCATTCCGTTCCTTTGTTTTTCGTAAAAGCTCTTACCGCGCCACCGTTTTTCCGAATAATGTGAGCCTAAGGGAGTTTTCTTTACGGTTGATTCGCTCTTAGCATGCTTTCGAGATTTGGAATGTCAAGCCCGATTGGCTTAACTAGTTCCCTGGGATCAAAGAAAGAACTTCTAGGAGAACGCAAGAACTTGCTTGATTGAGTCACCCTCGAACTCTGTACTTTGAACGGATTAACTGAACTTGCTCTCGCTCAAGCTATTGTATAAGCTCCTGTTCCCAATGCTATTAGCTTTTTTCCAAAGCCTAAAGGAAAATAGAACTCTGATTAGATTAGGTCAGGCCCGCCCAGTTGTTGTAGATTATATAGATCTTTCGCCACCTTTCCTTCTCCATCATTTCGCTTCCAATTCATCAATATAATGGAGAGGTGTGAGAATCAGATCCAGGGAACAGCTGGAGTTTTGATCAGGATTTTCCGGACTTGCGCCCAACTCGCCTCTCTAATCAACGTAGGGACGAGGCTTTCTAGACATTCTGCTAAACCTGGTCATAGCTAGTGGTAGAGCCCCGAGGTGAAAGGCTTGCTTACCGGGACTTCACTTATTCTCCTCTTCGCCCTATCTCAGGATTTGCACCTATAGGAAGCGGAAGGGTGCCCAGAAACTGCATGCTCCAAGTCTTGCGGTCGTTGAGGACGTACGCTGAACCGGATTAAATCGGTGCCTTAAGGTCGGGTGATTTCGCATTCGTTGTGGCATTGGTGAACTCGAGTTGCCTGTTCGAGCTAGACGGTTTACTGACGTCTTCTTTCCCCGTTTCCAAAGAGAAGTCTCCAAAGGTTACCCCCGGGTGAATTCGGTGTCTGGACTGCCGGTGACTCCTTCGGATTCAAGGCAGATGTCATTTTTTCACTTGTTAGATTATATTACGCCGGGTGGAGTCCCTTTGACCTACTAGCCCAGCCTCTCTATTTCAAGCTCAGGAGAGAGAGTGAGTGCCCGAGGGCAGGCAACTCACTAACTACAGCTTCTATCTCCTCCATTAGACTGATCCTTAGTCCTTCTCCCCCGCAACCAGGCCTTAAGGCTTTCCTTATGAGATGGGATGCTCACTAATCGACTGCTTCAGCCTTAGGCTAGCAAGGCACTGAAAGTGAAAGAAAGATCCCACGTCCCATATGAAAGAAAGACCAGGCGATAAAATAAAGAAGGCTATGGTGAAAGACTAAGCAACTCTGACTACCTGCATTCCTACCCCGCAAGTGAAGCATAGGAAATCCATTAACTAAAACAGGTCTCACAATAGGGGAAGGAGCAAACTCCTATTCTAGCCCCTGAGGTTATCTATAGTTTTTTAGTTTGGTTATAGAAGGGATATTAGTCTAAGTTAGTAGGAAGCCATTCCATGGGAGTTCCACCAGCGGCCTGAAGGTCCCATCCGTCCAGAACTGCCAACTACAGCTTTCTTTCACTGACCTTTTGACTAGGGAAGGGAAAGACACTTTTTTGCGATGAGGCAAGGTGCGAGTTTAACGAGCGGTCAGCATCCTCTTTCTGTTTTTGCTTCCTAGCCCTTTTATTCGTCTTCTTCTTCTTTCTACCTCGAGCGACCTTCCCTTGGCTGCTCCTTGACTACAATTAAGATCAAGCATTGGGACAGATATAGGTGAGCGACTCATGTACTATGTTGAACTTGAATCACTAGAACTGTTCCTGCAACGGCTAAATATTAACTCGAAGTTAACCCTATTTAGGTTCTTTCCATCTCCATTTTTTTACCAATGTATGGTTGATTGATTAGTCTCACGGGCCTTAGCAACTATTGGACAAGTAAACTTCCCTTAATAAAGGACATAGGCTCACCGACCGAAACAACTTTGACAGAGAGGTTAAACTCCTAAAAGATGAACAAAGCGAGCTGACAACGTACCTATCTTATAAATGCCTACTTGGGTAAGAACTAATGAGATTGGAACTTTATTTGATCATTCGCTCCACATTCTTAATGAGATGAGCTCATTCATTCCTTGCACTTAGTTACCTGAATGAATTTCATTCCTCTACGGGAAGAGGCTCTATGAAAGAAGAGAATACGGAACAACCTTCGCCTGAGACAGTGCTTCCTTACCTTAGAGTGGACAGATCCTATCTTTCTGACTAGACAAGCAGCTCCTACCTAATTTGCTCCTGATTCTCAGTAAACTAAAGTTTGGATATTGATTTTTTTAAGACAGTAGATTCTTTAGAACTCCGGAAGAGATAAATATCCCTTAGTCACGTAGGCTAAGACCGCAGGCCATGAAGAATGGTCCCTCTTCTCATTCAGGTAGAGCCTTCAACGAAGATGGATGCCCAGGGGCAGTATACTTCAATGCCCTCTCATTTGCGTTTTTCCTGAAACCAGACGTCAAAGGATAGGCATTATGAACCCTTTATGTTGGCGTGGAATCTTGATTGCTTCTTGGTTTGCAGGAAAAAGGGCTTTCATTCCCTAGTATTAGAACTTGACTTCCTTCGCTTCATCCCTGCAGGCGTATACGTCTAAGCTCTCAAAGACTCGGATTAGTTAACAGAAATGTAATCCAAAGTAGCTCGAGCGAGGAGCACCTATAGAATCTTCTTATCCCTCAGCTTTGAATAGCTAGAAGAAAACTCATTTCTCATTCAGAGCTCTAGTCGGGAAAGTTGATCAAGGGAGAGAATTGGCTGCTAGATAATCTGCTTGAGTAAGATCAGTAGGGGGTGTTCACACCGGGACTGTAAAGAACCCAAACCCATCTCTCATTAGCGAAAGCTATCTACCTCGTTTTGCTGAAGCTCTGCCAGTATAGCACGGTGCTCTTTTTTAGTGTCTTTCTCTATATTCGCTGAACACTTCCAATACCTCACCACACCGATTTCATAGTTCGATTAGAGCAGCTTTCGATCCCCGTACTTTCTCGCTCTTATGGAGTTGTATTCCCTAGGTTATGCAGTTATCTTCCCTGGCCTGACAGTAGTAAAGGGAAAATCACTTGAGCTTTTTCGCCTTTGCTCCTTCTTTCCGGAGCGCGCTAACGGAAAACCTGAGATAACGACGTCTACTTCTTAGCTGCTGTGAAAGTTAGCGTCTTAAAGAAAGTAAGTGCTTGCGTTTGCCTTGCTGAGTGAGACTGATTAATGGCTGCCTTAGGATCACACTTTGGGCGCCTCAATCTGAAGTCTAGTTACATTTCTCCTAAGTCCTTCCTTACCAATAGAAGATAATGTAGTCCATGGTTAGCTGTAAAAGCATCAACAGATTTGAACGCCTAAACCATATATATTATACGAAATGAGTGGTAGGTAAGATAAGACATCAAATTCTTAATTGCAGATCAAAATCATTCCTTCTGTTAAAGTCAGATCATGACTGCTTGCATCATCCGTGTATAAAGACAGGTCAGATTCCATACTTATTGAAGTAATTAAGTTCAGAGTACTGCTTTCCGCTATAGGAGTCGAAAGATGGCAGTCCTTTACCGGTTTCAGTTCCTGGGTCTCATGGGGTGAGTCAGACCTCTTGATATTTTTGCATTAGTAGCATGAGTCCAAGGATCCAGTGTCGTCCTTCTCAGCTCTATACTTAAAGCTTCACTCTTTGATTTTCACCTGCGGATTCTGATTCAGCATTAGCATTCGAACCTAGTATCTATCCTGCTTAGGGGATAGCAGCAGAGAGAAAAGAGTTAGGGTGAGATTCCACTGGTTAACTTTCACCTTAGATGAGCTTAGCAGGAAAGCGGGTGGAAGTAAACAAGAGAAACTATCTTCATTGAATCTAGTTAGCTGGTTCCTACTTTTGTCTTGATTCCAGCATTGGTTCCCCCTGCCCGTGGGATGACTTTGAGCTTCTCGTTTGAGGTGGGCTAAAATTCTCATGCATAGAGATTAGACCGGCTTGGTAAGCCAACAATAGCTACTCAGATGAGTTATGGTTTTTCCCTCCGCAGATTCTATTAGTTTAGTAAAGCGGGTCGGGCAGGGATGTCCAGCTCAATCGATCGATCAGATGCGGGAACCAAGGAAAGGTCGGATGGGTTGGGCTGTTCATATAGATTCTAGAGAATGGACGTCTTCTCGTGCATACAGTTTCTTTCCTGTCGCACTAATATCCGGGATCACGGGCGGTATCCACCGATACGTCCGGCTCATCTACTGCTCTCTCCCCCGAGTTGGTGTTGCTTCCCCTTCGTCCAATATCGGCTGCTGTTATTCCTATCGATATGCCCGGCATGCATAAATGCATTAGAGGGGCTTGTAGCCGATGTACCCTCTCCGCTCGATCAAGATCCGGACCTGCGATAGTCGGTAACTCCATCCGCTGGGCATTTACGTATGATTTGATTGGTCCGGCATTCCACACCTCCGATCGTGCCTTCAATCCCTGTTTGGCATGGGGATGGGATATGAGCATAGGTGGTTTCGGATCCCCTTTATTTGACTAGGAGGCGCCTTTCATTACCTCCACTCTCGTTCGTTTAGGCAGTCTTTCTCATAGGCTAAACTCACTTACAGCAGCAAGTAAAAGTGAGCAATCAGACAAAGCCTTCTACCTTTGTGCACCATCCAATCTACAATATAGTGTAAGAAACGAACTACTCAATCCAACTTAGCTAGCCCACGCTATTTGGATAGATCTGAGTAAATACCGGCTGTCTCGCCTTCCTTTCTGCGTGTACAAGAACAAGTTGAGTATCCGTGAGCGACAACAGCTCATAGCGGAACGATCACCTTGCTAGTCTAGTAGGTCTAGAAGCTAGTTTTTCATTTCTCGCTCCATTATACGTGTAAGGGCAAGCCAGTCTGTCTATTGTTTCCATATGTTCTCTTCGCTCCAAGCTACCAATTCAGCTAGAAAGCCAAGTCAACCAGAAAAGCCAAGAAAGAGCAAGTGTCGTGTGCATGTCGAGTGAGCCTTACTTAGCACCAAGTCGCAAAAATAGGTTTTAAGGAAGCAAGTCAGCAAACTTTCTCCTCTTTGGCCCCTTTTCCAACGCCAAGGTACCAACAAAAGCGCAGCGAAACGCAGACCAGCGCGGGTGGGCGCCACAGCTGTCTTCCTCCATGTGATATCACGCAACAGTGGAAAATCCCCTTATTTACACGATTTCAAAAAGAAAACCCGGTCGATCGGAATACCTCTCTGTAGCACAAACCAACCGACAGAGATGTATCGTCGAAGAGGTCGTCGATCGGAGTACCCTTCCTCTGCTTTTGAGCTTTTAGGCCTCCGGTCAGTAAGGGGTTGACATGAGACCGGATTTTTGGGGAATTCATTCATTTCCCCACCAACCGACCTCGCTTTGGAACTCGATTTCGAACCCCCCTACTTATTTGCTGGATCATCGTTTGTTTCATCCCCGACACCCTCCTTCTAAAGGAGGCACTAAAGCTTTAACTGACCCCGCCCATACTTAACTCTAGAGCTATTCTCACTAAACCGAATCTGTTCATCGAAGACCGCTAACGGAACTCTTTATTGATTGTGTTTACAGAGCCTTACAACTCTTCCTTTCCTCTTCTCGTGCCCTTTCCTAAGGGCCACGTCCTTCACTCTATTACCTTCTAATGGATTCTAACAGCGCAGACTAGGCATCTTTATCTTCTTTCAATTTCAATATTAGTAAAGCCCCTTGTTTCAAGGCTAGGGTTTCCCGGTTTAATTGCTATTTGAATTTAGCAGCATTGGCCGTAGAATCCAATATTGACGGTGACAGACCACTAGATCTGTCGATCGAGACCTTGGTCTTCCTGCAGTGCTATAGGCTTTTGACTCTCTCTCTATGGACTTCGGGCTAAGGCCCTAGATCCTCCACAAAATCCTCCAACGGTGAGACTGAGTGTATTATTTTCTCTTAAGACTACAGAGGTACGTAAAGTAGAGGTCCCTCAATTCAACTATCTCAGAATACTTTTCTGGGTGACCAAGACATAGACTAAGATTCCTTTGTATCCGGGCGCTTACCTCGCTTGTTAGGGATCGATGCTTCGCCTCATCCGTGCTCCTTGGAAACCTTGAGTCTTCAATAGATTAGATTCATCTTAACGTAAAGAGTCCACTTTCTGAATTGAGCTCCTCCTTCCCTCTTTACTAAAGGTAGGGCCTTTCTTTTGTTCACCTGCCTGGACTGCTTTTACTGAAATGAGTGAATCGGACTCTCTGCTATAGCTATAGTAAGCTGTCCCGCAAGGAAAGTCTATGGGCCATACCAAGAAAGCAAAGGCGAAAGACGAAGGCGGCTTCGTCGTCTCATATCTAAAGAGAAAAGTGTCAATCCTCTCGCTATGGCTCCTTCCCTTACTCGACTGAGAAGGAGAGGTCTGATAGCGTGCCTATTGCTTCTTCTACCTTTAGCAGCATCCATCTCACTTCTCTGTGAAGACAATTCCCAGTGAAGACAATTCCCAATCCAGGTTCCCCTTAGGTAAGGCATATTACGAAGACCCATTCGGAAAAGGCTGATATGGCAAGCGCTACCTCACCTCATCAATAGAGCAACCTTCCAAAAGTCTCATGAAAAAGTCTCATCCTTTTGGAAGCAGATGGCCTGTTTTTGACTACATGGGTGTCATAGCAGCTGCGCAGTATAACGAATACTACTTCCTACAGGAAGAACTCTCCAAGAGGTATGGGCACGCCATTGCCAAGTTCTACGATGAAAAGCAAAAAGTGCTATTGAATAATCTGGGAGCAGTGGGACTACTTTGAGGAAATGATCTGCTAACTCTCCCCAGATGAGTCTCTTCCTGAACCAAGAGTTCCGCTTGCACCTAGAGGTCTTGCCTGCTATCCGACCGTATGGGCACCGTTTCGATTCCCGCATTCTAAAGAGATGCGATTCCCAGAAGACTCTTCTGAGACAAATGAGACACCCTTTACATTATAAAGGTGACATCTAAACTCCTTCATTGAGTTGCACTCCATCATCAATCAGTACTCCAAAAAGTCCGACGGAAGTCACATCGTCTACACAAAGAGAGAACTCGTGGAAACTGCTGCCCATCCCCCATCCTGAAGAAGTAGTCGCCGCCATTGCCTAGTCCTTTCCCGAAAAGAGATTGGAACACTTGTCTCCGAGCGTAGTAGCGAACAGATCTTTCTCTTCCGTAGTAGCGAACAGATCTTTCTCTTCCTATGAATGTGCAGCCTTATTCTAAGATACCACTGGAATTGGAGTTGGTCAAGAAGTTCCTTGCTTCAGGAAAGAGAGAAAAGCTTCATTATTATCTTCCTTCTGTCACATTTGCCCTGAAAACAGCCTATGTCTATACCAGCTTCTTCTATAGATGGTCTAACAGGAGCTGATTCAATAGCAAAGGATATTCAACCAGCTGCGGTAACTGCTTGAGCTGATACGCAAACAAGAGCAAAAAGACCGACCGGTTACGCTTACACCAAGAACGGATACTGCTTGACGGGATACGATAGCTGTGAGACTTCTAAGGAGGATAACCTAATTTCAGTATCTAAGTGCCAGTCACGGAAATGCGATCACAACCCGAAATAGCTAATCAAACTGCTATCGAAGTTGACCTACCTCAGAATTGTCTTTCCTTGGCATGGCACCTTGCTTTCGCACTCGCCCTTGAGCCGCGAGAACTACCCGCCTATAGAGCAATTGCATTACCTGAAGAAGCTTTCACCGCTATTTCCTACTCTCTGAAGCGCACTACAGACTCTGGTTCTTGACTAGTTAACCCGCCTTTGAGTGCTTAGAATTGAATAGATTCTTGCTATCTTTTGACCTCTGCGCTCCCACGCGTTTGCGTTCCCACGACTCGTGCCACGTGTTTGCGTTCCCACTACTCGTGCCACGCGGTTGCGCTCCCACGCTGCTCCCACGACTCGCAGTTGCCTTCCCTATGTTCAATCATTTCCTTCCTTCCACAGCGTCTCAGTTCTCTTCCTTTTGAGGAAGATCCGCCATTAGTTAGAACATGAATATCCTCTGTCGATTCCAAAGTCATTGATAGAGTCAAGTAAGGTAAGGTTTGCTACGAATCAAGCTTGAAATCGCCTTCTGAGCCTATTGATTCAATTCCTAGCAAGTCCTGTCTCTCTCTCTCCTTCACTTAAAACACAGCCTATGATGATTCCCTTTCTCTCAGGTCATTCTCTTCCTTTTCTTTATATATGATGTCACTTCCTTCCTCAACAGCTGATTCAAGGGAAGCGGAAAAGATCCCAACAACGGTAAATGTAATTGAACAGCGGATAGACTGACATTAAATGAAATACTTCCTTTCTCTCAAATGTCGGTTAACCTGGGTCGAAATCATCAATGAAATGAGATGCCTTTTCGTTGGCTTTGCTTCCCGCTGCTACCATTTCACCCCTTTCGTCCGTTGCTGACTTTCAAGAGAAGAGTGAAGGGCAATTCAAAAAGTAGATTTCTCTTCTTATCCCGCTCTAGTGGCTTTAGAATATTCATTCTTAATCTAACACTAGGGAGAATGAAGAGGATAAGCAGTGCTCAGTGATTACATAAGATATTAATTAAGCCAAAGCTAGGAAATAAGGCATTGCAGAGACTGTTTGATTACCCAAGGTAACTTCTTTCCCAAAGCACCACTCCTGCAAGACCAGATTGGTGGGGCATGAAAAAACCTCTTCCTTCGACGAGAGTAGGGGGGAGAAGTAGCATATTTTCTACTGGGCTATTCGGAGACTTCTGCCTGCGAGTCAATTGCGGTGACCTTTTTGGGGGTTTAATAAGTACAGTGCCAGTTCCACCCAGTATTAATAGGGCCAGTTTCATTCCCTGGAGATTGAGTTGGAGGTGGAGTTTCCGGGGTTTGAGTTTAAGAAGTTGGCAAGGGATCTAGTTTCAGTGCCAGTGAGTAAGGAAGCGGGTGAGCTCTCAGGTCTGGGGGTTAAGGGCTAGCAGTACTACCTGTAAAAGTCAAGGGCCTACTAAGCTAGTTCAACAAGAGAAAGGAAAGTAAACTAGAGAAGTCAAGCCTAGGGGGGTTCTCTGCCAGCCAAGTTACCCTCTAGCCATCGAGCTTAACTCTTCGAAGTAGGAGTAATATTATTCCATCCTTCAAGACCTACCTTGATAATCAAAACCGTGAGGCCAGTGCTCCTAAGTTGGGCTAGCGCTTCAATGCTCGCTGACTTCGACTCTTGCGCGCTCGCTGACTTCGACTCTTGCGCGCTCGCTGACTTCGACTCTTGCGCAAGATTCCCTTTCGCTTCACTCTCG